TCGATTCATACTTTTTAACGCCGCTAATTCAAAACCGAACATGAAACTTTGGGGTCATTCGGCTCCTTTATGGAAGTTTGCTATATTCCCAGAGAGAAGCCGGGAGCAAAATAACAAAAGTCGACCCATAACATCTATGTCAGCTTTTTTTGTCTGAATGAATTCAAAACAATCCGCTTTCTAGATGATCCCTCTAGAAGAGTGGGATTATAACAATACCAATCTTTCTAGTTACTTCGTTCTCTATTTCTATTTGAAAGAATCCTTAGGAAAAGTTTTTTGTTTCCCCCGAGCTAAACTAAAAAAATAGAATATGTTGATGTCTCTAGTAAACTAGAGTGATCATTTAATAGCTATTTTGCTTCAATCTAACCTATAAAAAACCAAAATTGAAGATTTAGTTACGATTCGAACTAGACTTTTCTATCTTTATCCATGGATCCTTTACTTATACTTAAAAAATTGGAAGTATTGATCCAATTCAAAAAAAAAAAAAAAAAAAAATTATGTTTCGCAATTTCATAATCCAAATTGTCAATTTCGAATTGACTCTTGGATACAAATCACGAGAACGGATATTTTTCTCCGAATCTTTTATTTAAATTTGAGAGTGAAAGGATTCAAATTTAATCCTTTTAAGAAATAAAGTTTTTGATTGAAATATCAATTAAATTGAAGGACCCCTTAACTATTAAGGGGATTAATTGAACGAATCACACTTTTACCACTAAACTATACCCGCTACAATGCGATTATTGTATAAAAAGGGCCCTTTGTCGAACAAGAGAATCAGATGTAATCAAGATAGGACATAAATTTAAAATAATCATGAAATGAAAATTCGAAATTAGAACGTTGACGTCTTTGTCAGGAGTCCTCGTAAAGGAGGAGTTATTTCGTTTAAATAACTAAATTTAATAATTCAAAACAATTTCTTTTGTTGGACGAATTTTGACAGATATGGCTCGACAAAATAACTTTTATCCACACACCAAATACAAATTTTTATTCTTGATTCAATCAAAAGAATGGAAATAGTCCTTCTTTTTATTGTTCCTTTGAATACAATAACAAGTATTTCATTTTGTGGTTTTCAAATCAAATTCAAATAAATCGTTTTTTTATGGTATGGTTCGCACCCTTTCTACGGTTCAGCGGTATGGGTCATTAGAACAAAAAAAGGCCCGGCTGGGTACTGACCAGGCCAGGCCGTGGAAGTGGAAATAAAAAAGGCCCCGTTGAACGAAATTAAAGAGATATTCTTTTCTTTATTTTTTTCTATTTTATCTCTTTCGAATACTTTCTTTATTTTAATTTTCTAAAAATGATAGAAATGGAATTGCTGATAAAAGTTATATCTATTTATATAATAGAATACAAAAGACAATAAAAAAAAGAAATTCTATAAGCTATATTTTCTATGAGCTATATAATCAATTTACTTTCTATATTCTCTTCTATATTCTCTAGAAGAGAATATAGAAAGTAAAGATAGAAAATCAAGTAAAGACGGGCTTTTTCAAGCATTATTTTTTGTGTAATGTAACATAGTAATTTTATTTTTTATTTTTTATTTTTTATTTTCAATTAGGAGAGATGGCTGAGTGGATTAAAGCGTCGGATTGCTAATCCGGTGTACGAGTTATTCGTACCGAGGGTTCGAATCCCTCTCTTTCCGTTTCGGGCGATGGCTTGGTATTTTTCAAATTTACCTTTAGCGAACACTTTTACTTTATTTTTAATAGTAACTGGGAATCAAAAAATCCTAAGAACGTTTATACGAATAAAGTAAGCAACTCCTTCCTTTTTTATTCTTCGCGTCCGGGATTACGCCCTGGATCATTAGACAGGAATCCGAAGATGAAGAGCGAAACAAAGAATATCACTACGGTGTAAACAAAGAGTTTGAGAGTAAGCATTACACAATCTCCAAATCAGGTTTTTGGGGAAAAGGAAAAAGAGAATAGATTCTCTATTTTTATACTACATATCCAATTTTGACATCAAGAAATGAAGTTCTTTTTAGAATTTGATTCTCTAAATAGAAAATCGTTTTCATAAATTAAATTCACACAATTAGAATTCTACATTTTGGTTGGCTCTAATATAAGATGGTTTCAGTGAAAAAGGGTCATAATCAACAAATTGCAAATAGCAAATGGGGGATCAAAATGGATCGCGGTTCCCCAAGAATTTCATTGTTTGAATTGAGGCGGGGGTTCGTTCATATTGTAAGACTCATCTGCTCTTATTTATTAATTGTTAGAATTTTTTTTTTCGAACTAGAATAAATCATGAATTTTTCTAGCACAATATTAAAGATCTTATCGAAAACTTACAGCAGCTTGCCAAACAAAGGCTAAGAGAAAAAATAGAACAGGTATTACTGGCATAACATCTACAATTGGATTCAAAAAAGCGTAGGCCTCGGGTAATTTAGCGAATAAAAAACTACTCGAATAAAGGGCAGAATTAAGACAGATATACATTAAACTAAAGATATTAAGCATAACAAACATTTTGTTCTTGGAGATAATTTTATTTTGATTGAGTTATTAATATCTTATTGATATAAGATAAAAATGAAGAAAAGAAAGTAAGGTAGACAAAAAAAACTTCTTGGAACCGACCCAATCAAAACAAAAATCCTTCTATTCTCGTGTGAGAATTGAAGAAATCATACTTTCATACAATATCTTAATTGAATTCTATGTAATGATCAATAAATTAAGTTGTATTTTACACCTACATGTGTCAAAATCCTAACACTAAAATCAGAATCGAATTTTGGGGCTTTGGACTGGAATTGACGAACAGCCAATACCACTGGTACTCTTTATTAGTACCAAATCGAAATTGAAATGGGGCGTCGCCAAGTGGTAAGGCAACGGGTTTTGGTCCCGGTATTCGGAGGTTCGAATCCTTCCGTCCCAGACCGGGCAGAATAAAAATTTTCAATTCCCGTTTGCGCAACCCTCTTAAGTATATATTGATAAAATATACGTGTACGTCTTTTTTTTTTTTTTTTTTTTCGAATAAAAAAAAATTATTTTCTCAACCGGATCTTTTTTCACAAATTGAATCGAATTCAAATAATACGAAAATGGAACTGAATGCATTTGTGGTCCCCGCAAGCGGGGAACATCGATCACAAGAGTTTGAATCCAAAAACGTTGGATGGGCGTTTTTGCGTATGCCCCCCTCTTCCTCTTTCATTCACTTTCATATTTAAGCGAGTTTCGTAGAAAAGTCTGACGCCCCCCCCTCGAATTGAATTTTCAAAGATCCGTTCTAAATCGAAATGGGAAAGCCTCCCCATTCCTATCTTTTTAGAATCCCAATTATTCTCTTTTCATTTCGGAATTCTAAACAAGAGGGTATTCCTGGTACTGATTGAATTCGGGATTAAGTCTCTTAAGTAAGACTAGGTTAGATTAAAATAAAAAACAACAAATTAGAAAGGAAACAATGACTTAATCTGGGCCCTTTTGTCTTTGTATCTATACAAAATAGTCTAGCATTCCGTAAAATGGGATCTTTTTTTTTTTTTTATTTATTTAGGATTCCCACAGAAAGAATTCGGGGTGGGAGTAGGTAAGAGTTAGTGAGCAATGAAAGATACCGATTTGAATATCGGTGTCGGTCCAAATTTCATTAACCAATAATCCCGCTCTATATGGAATGGAGGCTCTTTGATTCTAACCCAAATTTTGCGGTCTTGGTCTTTTTTTAATGAATAATTGTAAATCTCTGGAATAACAATTGAGACGGGGGTTATTCATATAGTCTATTTACTTGAATTTTCTACTATTTACTTTATTTTCTATTTTATTTATTTTATTTTGAATTTGGGGAAAGATTATTGAATCTGAAGCCCAAGCCAAAGAAACGACACATAATTTGAGGAAAGGCTTATATGCATGGATTGCTATCCTTCTATTTCAGAGATAACGTCCTTTTGCTTTTTAAGATTTGTGAGCCCTTATCTTCCTGTTAAATTAAATATTTAACATACAATATACATAATTACTTCCAACGAAAATTGTTCAGTCTAATCTGATAGATACAGAAATCGCCCATTTTTGTAATTCTGATTTTCTCTTTCATTTCAGGATTCCGGATGAACGACTAACAACCTAAATATTCCCTTCATATACAAGGAAAAAAGTCTGTGTATCGACCGAAGCAATGACTATTCATGATTCCATACTGGAATCAATTACATACCGGTTCCAAACTAGAGAAATGTTATGGTAAAACTTCGTTTGAAACGATGTGGTAGAAAGCAACGTGCGACTTGAAGGACATGATCCGCTGTGGATTTGTTTTTTACATCCACCGTTTTCTATTTTATATGAATGGGCTCTTGGCTCGACATTTTTTCTTCAGTTCTATTAGAATCCTCAAGTTTTTTGGGGGGGGTAATGGAACTAGTACAGGATGGAGCTCGAGTATAAAGTATTTATTCCTTTCTCAGGGGCAAGGATCTAGGGTTAATACCAATCAATAAGTTGGAAAAAACTTCGTAAGTAAATTTTCGATATAGAAATCGAAAGGATCTGATTCGAGCAATTTTGAAATCCAAAAGCAAGGGGAAAATTTGTTGGAATTGGGAAAACTTTTTCTACCAAAAGTGTATCCTGTAGGAATCAATTGTTCGTATGATTCTTTGATAGAAAGAAATCAAAAGGGGGTGTGTTGCTGCCATTTTTTAAAATAAAAAACGTTAAAGATCACCGAAGTAATGTCTAAACCTAATGATTCAAAGCAAAGATAAAGGATCCTGGAACAAGGAAATACCATTTTTCAATTGTCTCAACAATTCAATCCAATCCAAAAATAGATTCGATTCGAAACGAGACAAACAAAAAAGGGGCTTGAGACCGCTCAAAAAAGGAAATGCCTAAGGATTTTCGGCTGGGCGTTGAAACTTATCTAACTTGAGTTATGAGAGTACGAATTCTTTTTTTGTTTCTTTTGAAAATGACAAAGAAACAAAAAAAGAATAACTTAAATCTCTAATTGATTTGATTATTTTATAGATCTATTTGACATTCTAATTCTATACATAGACATAACTGTCACTTCTAACCATTTTTTTTTTCTCGAGCCGTACGAGGAGAAAACTTCTTATACGTTTCTAGGGGGGGTACTGTTCATCTATATCTATCCCAATGAGTCGTTTATCGAATCGTTGCAATTGATGGTCGATCCCGAAGAGAAGGAAGAGATCTTCGGAAAGTGGGTTTTTATGATCCGATAAATAATCAAACCCATTTAAATGTTCCTGCTATTCTATATTTCCTTGCCAAGGGCGCTCAACCTACAGGAACCGTTCATGATATTTCACAGAAAGCGGGGGTTTTTACAGAAGTTAGTCTTAATCAAACGAAATTCTATTAAGGAATAGAACAAAAAAGAGGGTGTGGATGCGCTTTATCTAGTTTTGTATAATTTTTTCTTTACTATCCCCCCTTTTGTTCTATTCAGACCTATTTCTTTTCGGTTTTTTTTTTTTCAAGTCTTTCTCTAAAAAAGTATTCTTAAAGTTTTTTATTTATCTAATTCTTTAGATATTATTTATTAATTTCCATATTTATTATATCTATTTATTAATATATAATTTGATTTGTTATTTGGATTTGAATTCAATTTAATAAATAACCAATTAACTCTTTTTGTTTTTGTTATTGTATGTTTTTAGTATTTTCTCAATCTTGCTATTCAATATTCAATGTCATATTGACAATATTGTAGTGAACAAATATAATTTGATCATGGAGAACTGGGCCCATTTATCTCCGTTCCATAGGTTTTGGTTGTCTTTTTTTTATGTTCAAAATCGATTAGAAATTTTTTTGATTCGAGTTCTTGCTAATTTCATTTTTTGATTCCGTTTTGAAATTCCATTTTTTTTTTTATTTATTTTTATTCCGATTCTATCTACCCATTCGAATTATTTGGGTTGCTAACTCAACGGTAGAGTACTCGGCTTTTAAGTACGGCTAGCATCTTTTACACATTTCTATGAAGCAAAGAATTCGTCCAAATCTTCGGGAGAGTTTGTAAGACTGCGACTGATCCTGAAAGGAATGAATGGAAAAAACAGCATGTCGTATCAATGGATAATTTTGAGAATATTTTATTCTTGTTCAATCGCTATAAAACCAAGTTTGAATTCTTGGCGCGGAACAAAATAAATATAATTATTAAGAGTTGGGTCGAGTGAATAAATGGATAGAGCCCGAGGGTTCCAATTATAGGGAAACAAAAAGTAACGAGCTTCGGTTCTTAATTTGAATGATTATCCGATCTAATTAAACGTTAAAAAGATATTAGTTCCTAACGCGGGGAAAGGTTTTCCCATGAGGGGATTATCGATTTATTTAATGAGTCCTAAGTATTAGCGGGTCCCTATTATGGGTTGTAACTGAATGTGTAGAAGAAGCAGTATATTGATAAATAGAGTTGTTTTTTTTTTTCCAAAATCAAAAGAGCGATTGGAGTGAAAAAATAAAGGGTTTCTAACCACTTAGTTATACTATAACTATAACAAACATAAACCAATTAAATTAACTCAAAATGAGAGGATAGAGAATCCGGTGATGAGTCTACCCATTTTCAAGGTATCCACTTTTTTTACTACAATACTTTGTTTTCACCGTATCGCACTATGTATCGTTTGATCGCTCACTAAATCCCTTACCTTTGTTTTTAATCGAATTTCAAATGGAGGAATTTCAAGTATATTTAGAACTAGATAGATCTCAACAACACGACTTCCTATACCCACTTCTTTTTCGGGAGTATATTTATGTACTTGCTCATGATCATGGTTTAAATAGCTCGATGATGTCATTGGAAGGTGGGTTTTATGACAATAAATCTAGTTCACTAAGTGTGAAACGGTTAATTACTAGAATGTATCAACGGATTAATTTGAGTATTGTTGCTAATGATTCGAATCAAAATCCGATTTTTGGGCACAACAATAAGTTATATTCTCAAATTATATCAGAGGTATTTGCTGCTGTGGTGGAAATTCCATTTTCCCTACGGTTGGTGGCTTTTTTAGAAGGGAAAGAAATTGAAAAATCGCCTAATTTCCAATCAATTCATTCAATATTTCCTTTTTTCGAGGATAAATTGTCCCATTTAAATTATGTGTTAGATGTACGAATACCCTACCCCATTTGTCCCGAAATCTTGGTTCAAACCCTTCGCGAATGGGTAAAGGATGCCTCTTCTTTACATTTATTACGGTTCTTTCTCCACGAGTATTTTAATTCGAACAGTCTTATTACTCCAAAGAACTCTATTTCTGTTTTTTTAAAAAGTAATCCAAGATTGTTATTGTTTCTATATAATTCTCATGTATATGAATATGAATCCATCCTCTTTTTTCTCTGTAACCAATCGTCTCATTTACAATCAACATCCTTTCGAGTCCTCGTTGAGCGAACGTATTTCTATGGAAAAGTCGAACATCTTGTCGAAGTC